ACCGAAGAAAACCCTTCCCTTTGTTCGGAAGAAAAGGAGGATCTGGACAAAATAGATGAAACGGAAGAGATCCGAGTGAATGGAAAGGAAAAAACAAAGGATGAATTTCACTTTCAAGAGGCACGCTATCAAGATAGCCCAGTTTACGAAGATTCTGATCTGGAGACCCATCAAGAGAATTGGGAATTGGGAAGACTGAAAGAAGAGAAAAAGAAAATAATGAATAAAAAAATTGAAACAACTTTTGTCAATTTTTTTTTCAATTATAAACGATGGAATCATCCATTACGATATATAAAAAATGATAAATTAGAAAATGCTTTACGCAATGAAATGTCACAATTTTTTTTTTTTACATGTACAAGTGATGGTAAACAAATAATTTCCTTTACATATCCGCCCAGTTTATCGACTTTTTCGAAAATGGTAGAACAAAGAATCTCTTTGTACATAATAGAGAAACTATATGACGAAGATCTTTATAATTCTTGGATTTATACTAATGAAAAAAAAAAGTGCAATTTGAACAATGAATTGAAAAGACGAATCCAAATTATAGAAAAAAATGAGATATTCCCTAGTCTGGATATGCTTGAAAAAAGAACCATATTATGTGATGATGAAAAAAAAAAAAAATGCTTTCCAAAGGAATATGATCCTTTTTTCAACGGACCATATCGAGGAACGAGAAAAAAATTAGATTCACGTGCAATCATGGATACTTATAAAGATACAGAAAATTTAGTAGAATCTTTTTTTATAAATAAGATTCATTATCTACTTCTTAATGATTCCGTAGAAAAAGGAATTGATTCAGAAAGTCAAGAAAAATATTTGCAATTTGTATTTGATGTAATTACAACATATACAAAAGATAAAAAAAAAATGAAAAAGAAATATATTGGGATTAGACTAGAAGAAATAAGTAAAAAGGTTTCTCGATGGTCATACAAATTAACCGAGAATTTGGGAGAAGAGGAAGAAGAAGAAGAAAATGAAGAAGAATTAGAGGAAGAATATTATCAGATTCATTCAAGAAGATCCAAACGTGTGATAATTTATAATGATAACGATAATGATCAGAATACCAATTCTATTTCTAGTATTTATAATAGTTCTAGTATTAGTAACAATGAGAAAAATGATGATCAAACGGAAGAGGGAGAAGTTGCTTTGATACGTTACTCACAACAATCGGATTTTCGTCGCAATCTAATCAAAGGATCCATGCGCGCTAAAAGACGTAAAACAGTTATTTGGGACCTATTTCAAGTAAATGTACATTCCCCGCTTTTTTTGGATCGTCTAGACAAAACTTCTTTTTTTTCCTCTTTTGATATAAACGAAATAAAGAATCTAATTTTTAGGAATTGGATGTACAGAAAACAAGAATCAGAATTAACAATTTCCTATTTTGAAAATGAAGATACAAAAGAAGAAAAGGATAAAGAGGAAAAAAACTATAAAAATGAACAGATAGAAATATCAGAAGCTTGGGATACCTTTATATTTACTCAAGTAATAAGAGGTTTGATATTAGTAACCCAATCTTTTCTTAGAAAATACATTCTATTGCCTTCATTAATAATAGCCAAAAATATTTTCCGTATGTTATTATTCCAAATTCCCGAGTGGGACGAGGATTTTAAGGAATGGAATAGAGAAATGCATATTAAATGTACCTATAATGGTGTTCAATTATCAGAAAAAGAATTTCCCCAAGATTGGTTAATAAACGGTATTCAGATAAAGATTCTATATCCTTTCTGTCTAAAACCTTGGAGAAAATCTAAGGCACGATCTCATCATAGAGATATAATGAAAAAAAAAGAGAAAAAAACAAATTTTTGTTTTTTAACAGTCTGGGGAAGGGAAGCGGAACTTCCCTTTGGTTTTCCCCGGAAACGACCTTTTTTTTTTGAACCTATTTATAAAGAACTCCAAAAAATAAAAAAAAAAGCAAAAAAAAGATTTTTACAAGTTCTAAAATTTTTCAATAAAAAAATAAAATCCTTTTTAAAAGTTATAAAAGAAAAAACAAAAAGAGTCATAAAAATAGTTCGAGTTATCAACCTAATAATGAAAAAACTGGAGAAAGTAAATCCAAATTTATTATTTGAATTGAGGATAAAAAAAGTATATAAACCGAATGAAAACAAAAAAGATTTCAAAAGAAATAATAAGATTCTTCGAGAATCGTTCGTTCTAAATCGAACAATGGATTGGTTCAATTATTCACTAATAGAAAGAAGAATTAAAGATCTTTCTGATAAAACAATCAAAATAAAGAATCAAATTGAACGAACCACAAAAGACAAGAAAAAAAAAGAAATAGTTCTAATTTATGATAATAAAAGATCGGGATCACAGAAACATTTTTGGAAAACATTAAAAAAGAAGAATATCCGATTAATGCGTAAATCACACTACTTTATTAAATCATTCATTGAAAAAATATACATAGATATTTTGCTATGTACCATTACCATTTCTAAGATAAATACACAACTTTTCTTTGAATCAACAAAAAAGATCTTTAATAAACCCATTTACAACAATGAAATAAATAAAGAACAAGAAGGAATTGATGAAACAAATCAAAATACAATGAATTTTATTTTGACTATAAAAAAATTGTTTTCAAATACTGATAATACTAAGAATAGCAATCAAAATTCCAATACTTATTGGAACTTATCTTCCCTGTCCCAAGCATATGTTTTTTACAAAATATCACAAAATAAATTACTTAATAAGTCTCAATTGAGACCTGTACTTCAATATCAAGGGAGCTATCCTTTTTTTAAGGATAATTTAAAAAACTATTTTATGATCCACGGAATATTTAATTCTAAATCAAGAAATAAAAAAATTCATACATATGTAATGAACGAATGGAAAAATTGGTTAAAAGTTTCTTATCAATACGATTTCTCTCAAAAAAAAAGGTCTCGATTAGTACCTAAAGAATGCCGAAATAGAATAAATAAACATTGTATGATTAAAAAAAAGGAATCAAACCAATTGGATTTATATAAAAAATATCAATTCATTTATTCCATGAAAAAAAATGACTATGCAGTAAATTCATTTATAAGTCAAAAAAACAAATGGAAAAAACATTACAGATATGATCTTTTATCTTATAAATACATAAGCCTCCCTAATTTATACACTTCTGAATCAACATTAGAAAGAAACGGGGACCAAGAAATTCCATATCATTTCAATACATTGAAACCTGAATTATTTTATGTATTAGTAAGTATACCGAGTAATGATTATCTAGAAAAAGGATATCTTATTGATAGAAATACAAATAGTTTGGATAGAAAATATTTTGATTGTAGAATTCTTCATCTTTGTTTTATAAAGAATATTGAGATCTGGACCAATGCACATATTGGCATCAAGAGTCATAAAAATACTAAGACTGAAATTAATAATTTAAAAAAAATGAAAAAAAAAGATCTTTTTTTTTCATTCCCATGCAATCAAAAAAGGTTCTATCATACGGCATCAAATCATGATACTATATCCAATCTAGGAACTTGGTTCTTCCCAGAATTTGTGCTACTTTTTGATGTATATAAAATTAAACCTTGGATCATCCCAATCAAATCACTCCTTTTTCATTTTTCTATAAATGAAACAAGTAAAAACATTAACGTAAATCCAAAGAAATCATATAAAAAAAAAAAAGATCTTGAATTAGGAAATTCCAAGGTTGAAGAAGATTACGCAAGATTCAAACTAAAAAAGGATATAAAACAATATAAGAGCAAGAATGAAACGGAACTGGATTTTTTTTTGAAAAAATATTTCCTTTTTCAACTAAGATGGGCTGATCCCTTGAATAATAAAATAATGAAAAATATCAGGGTATATTGTCTCCTACTTAGACTGATAAATCCAAAGGATATTGCTATATCTTCGATTCAAAGAGGTGAAATAAATCTAGATGAAATGCTGATTCAAAAGGACCTAGTTCTTGCAGAATTGATAAGAAAGGGAATATTTATTATTGAACCAATTTGTCTATCTATACGAAGGAACGGAAAATCTATTATATATCAAACTATGGATATTTCATTGGTTTATAATAAGAAACACCAAACAAATCCAAAATACACAAAAAAAAGATATATTGATAAAAAGGAAGTTGAAAAATCCATTGCACGACACAGTAACATATTTTTGAGTGGAGACAAAAATCATTATGATTTACTTATTCCTGAAAATATTCTATCTCCCAGACGTCGTAGAGAATTTCGAATTCGAATTTGTTTCAATTTGCCAAATTTTAATGTTGTGGATAGAAATCCAAGATTTTGCAACGAAAACAAAATAAGAAAATGTGGGAAATTTTTCAATGAGAACAAACATATTAATACAGATAGAAAAGATTTCATTAAATTCAAATTGTTTCTTTGGCCCAATTATCGATTAGAAGATGTAGCTTGTATGAATCGCTATTGGTTTGATACCAATAATGGCAGTCGTTTTAGTATGTCAAGAATACATATGTATTCACAATTCAGAATGAATTCAATTCCAATGAAAAATGAAAAAAATTTATAGATGGCAGTTCCAAAAAAGCGTACTTCTATGTCAAAAAAGCATATTCGTAGAAATCTTTGGAAAAAAAAAGGATCTTTAGAGGCAGTAAAATCTTTTTCTTTAGCTAAATCTATTTCCACCGGAAAGTCAAAAAGTCTTTTTGTCGCACAAAAAAAAGTCTTGGAAAAATCTTAATTGACATGTTTCAAAGAACTTACAAATTTCCATTTTTGAATTGGAAGACAAATAATTAAATTTTACTAATGTATTGTATTTAACTTCTCCTTATTAGTTAGAACTAGGTAATATAAAAAATAAGAATCTTTCTTTCTACTTGATTCAAAGTACACAGTATTTTTTTTTTTAGAGTCTTTCTATATTTCTATTATATTCTATTTATTGATATTTATTGAAATTTATATTGTATGAATTGTGCTTTTCAAAATAGAAAAGCACAATTACGATAGACAAGGAAAAATTTGAATATTTGAATATTTCATTCTACTTTCTACTAAGGTGTTGGGTCTCAAAATAATTAGAAAAAGTTATAAATTTTATACCCCGACTGAGAATGAAACTTTTGAGTTCTGATTGTTCGGGATAAAAAAAATTAGGTTTCTAGTACGGAAAAATTGATTCTTAAAACTGAATCTACGAAGATGAAGATACTAATTCCATATTATTGATATTGAACACTTCCATATGAATGGAAATGCATCTTTCTTCATTGTTTCCTAAACCCTATTGAATATCAACAATTCAACATTAATTACCTTATTATTATTTAAGGTAAGCCACCATGGTGAAATTGGTAGACACGCTGCTCTTAGGAAGCAGTGCTAGAGCATCTCGGTTCGAGTCCGAGTGGCGGCATAAGGTATAAATAAGAATTCTTATTATTATTTTTATAAGGTATTAATATTATATAATAATATAGACACAATAGATCTAATAGAATAGAAAATATAGAAAATATTCTATTTGAGATTCTATTTAATCCCCTCCCCGATTTCAATTATTTAAAAGGGAATCTTCTTTATGATATTTGCGACTTTAGAACATATATTAACTCATATTTCTTTTTCGATCATCTCAATTGTGATTCTAATTCATTTGATGAACTTATTAGTCTACGAAATCGAAGGATTACGTAATTCGTCAGAAAAAGGGATGATAGCTACTTTTTTCTCTATAACAGGGTTTTTAGTTATTCGTTGGATTTCTTCGGGACATTTTCCTTTAAGTAATTTATACGAATCGTTAATCTTCCTTTCATGGAGTTTATCCATTATTCATATGATTCCGTATCTTGGGAATCATAAAAATGATTTAAGCGCAATAACTGCACCAAGTGTGATTTTTACCCAAGGTTTTGCCACGTCAGGTCTTTCAACTGAAATGCATAAACCCGTAATATTAGTACCTGCTCTACAATCTCAGTGGTTAATAATGCATGTAAGTATGATGCTCTTGAGCTATGCAGCTCTTTTATGCGGATCGTTATTATCAGTTGCTCTTATAGTGATTACATTTCAAAAAAGAATCGATTCTTTTTTGAAAAACAATAATTTTTTAAGTTTAAGGAAGTCGTTTTTCTTTGGTGATATGGAATATTTGAACGAAAAAGGAAGTGTATTAAAAAAGACTTATTTTCTCTCATTTCAAAATTTTTACAAATATCAATTAATTCAGCGTTTGGATTATTGGAGTTATCGTGTCATTAGTTTAGGATTTACTTTTTTAACCATAGGCATTCTTTCTGGAGCAGTATGGGCTAATGAAGCATGGGGTTCGTATTGGAATTGGGACCCTAAGGAAACTTGGGCATTTATTACTTGGACCATATTTGCAATTTATTTACATACTAGAAAAAATTCAAAATTGCAAGATCAAGGTACGAATTCGGCATTTGTAGCTTCTATAGGATTTCTCCTAATTTGGATATGCTATTTTGGGATCAATATATTAGGAATCGGGTTCCATAGTTATGGTTCATTCCAATTACTATCTAATTGAATAAAATAAACTACATAAAGAATACATAAGAATAAAGAATACATAAAAAAATCGTCTGATACACAATGAAATTTTGTGCAAGTTTTTGAGAACCTTTTAAATAGAGGAATTATTCAAATGGTTCTCAAAAACTAAAAACTTTAGATGTATCTCATTAAAATTTTAATTCACCCTTTCTTTTTTTTCATTGTAACAACGAAGAATCGTTAAAATATGAAAGTCAAAGAATTCTAAGACTTTCTTTTCAATTAATGAAATGAATTTCATTTAATATGAAATCTAAAAAAAATTAGTATCTATAAAAATAATTAGATAATAGAACTTGTACCTTGTCAACCGATAACGGGAGAACGAAATCAGGATAAATACCAATTCCTATTACAGGTAGAAAGATACAGATCGAAACAAATAGTTCTCGTGGTCCAGAATCAAAAAAATTTGAATTTGGAATATTGAATAGCTTGTATCCATAGAAAATCTGACGTAACATAGATAATAAAAAAAGAGGAGTTAATATCATTCCAATTGCCATTACAAAAGTAATCAAAATTTTTGGCATGAAAAGATATTTTGGGCTGGTAATTATTCCAAAAAAGACTCAGAATTCTGCAACAAAACCACTCATTCCTGGCAATGCAAGAGAAGCCATCGAGAAACTACTAAACATGGTAAAGATTTTTTGCATTGGGATAGATATCCCCCCCATCTCTTCGAGATAAACAAAACGTATTCTATCACAACTTGTTCCTGCTAAGAAAAAAAGTGCAGCACCAATCAATCCATGAGAAAGTATTTGTAAAATGGCTCCATTAAGTCCCATGCCAGTTATAGAACCAATTCCTATAATTATGAAACCCATGTGAGATACGGAAGAATAAGCAACACGTTTTTTTAAATTGCGTTGACCAAGAGAGGTTGAAGCTGCATAAATGATTTGTATTGTTCCTACTATCACCAACCAGGGAGATAATCTAGAATGAGCGTGAGCTAATAATTCCATATTGATCCGAATCAATCCATATGCTCCCATCTTTAATAAGATTCCAGCTAAAAGCATACATGTACTGTAATGTGCTTCTCCGTGGGTATCTGGTAACCATGTATGTAGGGGTATCATCGGCGATTTGACAGCATAAGCAATAAGAAAACCAAAATATAGTATTATTTCTAATGCTGCAGGATACGATTGATTAGCTAATTTTTCTAAATCTAATGTTGGTTCATTGGAACCATATAAACCTATACCTAGAACTCCTATTAAGATAAAAATGGAACCTCCGGCAGTGCACAAAATAAACTTTGTAGCCGAGTACAGGCGTTTTTTTCCTCCCCACATGGATAAAAGTAAATAAACAGGAATTAATTCTAATTCCCACATGATGAAAAAAAGTAAAAGGTCTCGAGAAGAAAATGATCCTATTTGGCCACTATACATTGCTAACATCAAGAAATAGAAAAATCGCGGATTTCGAGTAACTGGCCAAGCTGATAAAGTAGCTAAAGTAGTGATAAATCCTGTCAGTAAAATGGGTCCTATGGAAAGTCCATCGATTCCCAGTCTCCAGTGAAAATCAAAAAGATTGATCCATTTCAAATCCTCCTTCAATTGGGTTAATGGATCGTCCAATTTGAAATGATAACAAAATACATAGCTCATTAGAAGGAGCTCTAGTATACATATACATATAGTGTACCACCTATACACCTTATTTCCCCTATGAGGAAAAAAGACAATTGAAGAACCCGCGAATATGGGCAAAACAAGAAGTATTGTTAACCAAGGAAAATAACTCGTGATAAAGACAAGATAAAATTAGACCAGAAAAGCCCGTGCTCGGGAGAAGAATAATATATTTTCTTTTCTCGAGTACGGGCTTTTGTCAGTAAAGAGGAATCAACTGATTCAAGTGGAGTTTTTTGTCAAATATCAATAGGAAAGACCCATGCTGCGAGTTGTTTCATGCCATAAATAAACACGGACACTCAAAAAATCCGTTGGACAAGCGGATTCACATCTTTTACAACCTACACAATCTTCGGTTCTTGGGGCAGAAGCAATTTGCTTAGCTTTACATCCGTCCCAAGGTATCATTTCCAATACATCCGTGGGGCAAGCTCGAACACATTGGGTACATCCTATACATGTATCATAAATCTTTACTGAATGTGACATTGGGTCTATAAATTCCAATTTTGAACACAAAAGATTTTCAATCTGGTAAAATAAGAAAATGAAATAAATCATATATTTTTATTGTAGACACCAGACGAATCAATGATTTATAAAAATCTTAATAATTCATCTATTTTTTAATCTGTTTATGATAAAGGGCCAAGATACTTTGATTTCCATTTCAATAACCATTAAATATGAGAATATGAGTTTACAAATTCAATTCATGTAAATTTTACTATATATCTATCTAGATATAGAAATCTAATATTTTAGAAATAGATATAGAATATAGAAATATAATTCAGGATATGATAATATATTCTATATCTATATCAGATGAATACATTTGTTATTAGGTTAGTGATAGAATAGGTTAGTAACTCTAAATCATAAATTGATATGAAAAAATATAAGAAAATAAATAAGAAAATAATATGAATAGAATAGAATATTCTATTTAGAATATTTTAAAAGTCTTATGTTTTTCTTTATATGGGAAAATAGAATAATTATGACTAATTATTCAGCAAATTTGATTGATTGATACGAGTTGATTTTCTGTTACGATGGATCGACGAAACAATAGCTAGCCCAATAGCTGCTTCAGCAGCTGCAATGGCTATAACAAAGATTGCAAAAATTTCTCCTTTTAATTGTCGACTATCAAATATATCGGAAAATGTGACAAGATTTATATTCACCGAATTCAGTATAAGCTCAAGACACATAAGTGCTCTAACCATGCTTCGGCTTGTGATCAGTCCATAGATACCGATAGAAAATAAATAAACACTTATACAAAGTACATGTTCTAACATCATTGATAAATTCCTCATCTATCTCAATTCATTTCAATATGAGAACAAAAATTAAACCGATTCAGTTGACTAGAATAGAAGAATTACAGAACAAAAGAAGATATTCACAGTAGATTGAGATTCAATACATTTTCATTCTTGAAATTTCAAGAATAAAGTTCTTATTATACTAGATTCTTGATATTAGATTATTGACGAGCCATAGTAATTGCACCTATCAAAGAAACTAAAATAATTATAGAAATGAGTTCAAAAGGAAGATAAAAATCTGTGGATAAATGAATCCAAATTTGTTGAACGTTACTTATTAAGTCCTTTTCTAGAATCTGATTTGATCTTGTAGTCCGAAAAATTCCGTACCATGACGTATTTGGGATAGTAGTCATTAATGAAAAAAAAATACTTGTACAAACCAATGAAGTGATTCTATCTCCAATGGTCCACAAATAGGAATCATTGGAATATTCTGAACCGTTCATGAACATCACAGCAAATATAATTAATACATTTATGGCTCCCACATAAATAAGGAACTGCGCGGCAGCTACAAAATAGGAATTCAATGAAATATAGAATAAGGATATACAAACGAGAACCAATCCCAATGAAAAGGCAGAATCAATGGGATTGGTAAGTAATACTACTCCCAGACCTCCTAATATAATAACTGATCCCAGAAATACTACAAGAATATCATGTATTGGTCCGGGTAAATCCATTCTGAAATAAAAGATAAATAAATAAGTCAAAATATTTCATGACCTTACTAAGGATTCAGTAAAGGAACTCTTTTTTTTATATGATACCTTTCTAATTGAATGAAAAAGAATGAAAAAAAAAATGGATATCATTAGATAGATAAAATAAAATTCTTTGGCTAATCCTACTTTATTCTAATTTATTCTAAACCAAAGCTTAGTAATTGGTAATCGTTCTTGAACCAAGGAAGGGGTTTTGATTTTTTCATTTGATTTGTTTAATCCATAACTGTTTGAATTGTATAATCTCCAATTATTGAAACTGGTAACCGACCTAAAGAAATTTGATTATAATTCAATTCGTGACGATCATAAGTGGAAAGCTCATATTCTTCAGTCATTGATAAACAGTTTGTTGGACAATACTCGACACAGTTACCGCAAAATATACAGATACCAAAATCAATACTATAATGAAGCAGTTGTTTTTTCTTAATATCTTTTTACAAATTCCAATCAACAATAGGAAGGTCTATTGGACATACGCGGACACATACTTCACAAGCAATACATTGATCAAATTCAAAGTGGATTCGACCACGAAAACGCTCTGATGTGATTGATTTTTCATAAGGATATTGAATAGTTACAGGTAAACGATTTGTATGGGATAAGGTAATTATGAAACTTTGTCCAATGTACCTTGCGGCTCGTATTGTTTGTTTGCCATAATTCATGAACCCAGTAACCATAGGTAACATATTTTAGATATCCATCAATAAGATTGATGTTTCTGTCTCTTGGGTGAGAGAAGTTAGAAATATAGAATATTCATTATTGTTTTCTCTTAATTTCTTATTTTTATTTCTACTTTATAGTGAAACAAGTTGAAAAGAAGTTGTCAATAATAGATTACCTAGAGAAATAGGTAAAAGAAATTTCCATCCAAGATTTAATAATTGATCCATTCTCATCCTAGGTAAAGTCCATCTTGTTGTGATAGGAATGAACAGAAACAAATAAGCTTTAGCTAATGTAATAAAGATACTAATTGCTATTACAAAGACTCTAAACATTTTATTTATTCCAAAAAGTTCAGTAAGAGATATGTACGGAATAGAAAAATTCCACCCACCTAAATAAAGAACTGTTACAAATAATGAATAAACTCATAGATTTAGGTAAGAAGCAAGATAAAAGAATCCGTATTTTATACCTGAATATTCGGTTTGATAACCTGCTACTAATTCCTCCTCTGCTTCTGGTAAATCAAAAGGTAATCTTTCACATTCTGCTAGAGAAGACATTATAAAAACTAGAAATCCTATGGGCTGACGCCACAGATTCCATCCCCCAAAACCATATTTGGACTGTGCCTCAATTATATCAACTGTACTTGAACTGTTAGATAATTATAGTCGATGATAACATCACTGCTCCCATCGCTATTCCAAAACCGTACATGAAACCTAAGCTTCATACGGCTCCTTTATGGCCACAAAGAAATGTAAGGTAAGGACTAGTTTAGTATTCTTGCTCTCCTTGGACCCTAGGTAAATACAATGTAAAGATAAACTGGATGTTGTAGAGTCCTCAATTCGACCAATAAAATTCTGTCTGCTAGAATAATAAAAAGCACTTCCGAATGGATCTCATCCCTTATAATAATAATATTCTAATGAATAGAATCAAAAATTCTTTTTGTTCAGCAATAACTTAAGCCTTCAATAAAATACTGGTTATATTCATAAATAGAAAGATTTAGACATTAGTTAATGAATCATGATAAGAAATTTCCATATGCATATGTATCAAGAAAGAAAGATTTTCTTATTATTCCCGTTTTATTCTTTTTTATTCTTTTATTATATTCTCATATTGCATCCTATTTGTCTTGTTCCTTTTCTTCTTTCTCAAAACTAAAAAAAAAAAAGATTTTTTTCTCTTCTTTTCTTTCATATTCATATTTACATATTGAATTAGATTTCTATTTTATTGTATTTAAATCCATTTCTTTTATCTTTTCTATAAAAGATAAAAGAAAAGTTCATATTCCAACGAATCACACGTAGAGATATTGCTAACACACATAGAGTTAATGGTATTTCATAACTAATCGATTGAGCTGCAGCTCGTAGACCGCCTGAAAAAGAATATTTATTATTTGATCCATATCCTGACATAAGAAGACCAATGGGGACAATACTTGAAAAAGCAATCCATAAAAAAACACCTATACTTAGATCAGCTAAAACAAGGTGATATCCAAAAGGAATTACTCAATAACTTAGTATAATGGATATAAAACCTATAGAAGGTCCGACCCTAAATAAATGAATATTACCTCTAGATGGAAGAAGATTCTCCTTGAAAAGTAGTTTGGTCCCATCCGCTAAAGCTTGAAGAATTCCTAATGGGCCAGCATATTCAGGTCCAATACGTTGTTGTATTGCTGCAGATATTTTTCTTTCTAACCACACAATGACTAATACCCCCATTGTGATTCCTAATACAAGGGTGAAAATGGGGACAAAAATCCATAAGAATCCATATCCTTCTTTTAAGGATTCTAATCTATAAAAAGAATTAATAGTTTGTACTTCTGTCGTATCAATTATCATTTCAACGATCAACTTCTCCCATAATGATATCTATACTACCTAGTATCGTCATAATATCAGCCAATTTCATTCTTTTAACTAGCTGGGGAAGAATTTGCAAATTGATGAAACCGGGTGGACGGATTTTCCATCTCCAGGGGAAAACACTACTATCTCCTATTAAATATATTAAATAAATTCCTAATTCTCCTTTTGGGGCTTCTACCCTTACATAAAGTTCTTGTTTTAACAATTCCAAATTGGGTGAAAGTTTTTTAGTAAGAAATCTATAGTCAAAATTATTCCATTCGGAATTATTTGTCCTATGAAAACGCCGGTTTTCTAAATTCTCATAAGGTCCTCCAGGAATTCCTTCTAGAGCCTGTTGAATAATTTTTATGGATTCTTGCATTTCACCGATTCTTACTAAATAACGAGCTAATGTATCGCCCTCTTTTTGCCATTTGACTTCCCAATCAAATTTATTGTAACACTCATAGCGATCAACTTTACGAAGATCCCATTGGATCCCAGAAGCTCGTAACATTGGTCCTGATAAACCCCAATTTATTGTCTCCTCCCCACCAATAATGCCCACTCCTTCAACTCGTTCCAAAAAAATGGGATTTCGCGTAATGAGTTTTTGATACTCAACAACTTCTGTTAAAAAAGAATCACAGAAATCAAAACATTTATCTATCCAGCCATAAGGTAAATCCGCAGCTACTCCTCCGATGCGGAAATAATTATGCATCATTCGCATACCTGTGGCAGCTTCAAATAGATCATATATTAATTCCCTCTCTCTTAAAATATAGAAAAAGGGAGTCTGTGCACCAATATCGGCCATAAAAGGACCAAGCCATAACAAATGGGAGGCTATACGGCTCAGCTCCAGCATTATAACTCTGATATAACTGGCCCTTTTAGGCACTTGAACACTTTCCAAGCGTTCTGGTGCATTTACTGTTATTACTTCTGTGAACATAGTAGCTAAATAATCCCAACGTGTTACATAAGGCAAATATTGTATAATTGTTCGGTTCTCCGCTATTTTTTCCATCCCTCTGTGTAAATAGCCCAATATAGGTTCACAGTCAATAACATCTTCACCATCCAGAGTAACGATCAGCCGAAGAACACCATGCATTGATGGGTGGTGAGGCCCCATATTGACTATTATAAAATTTTTTTTTGTAGCCGGTAAAGTCATCTTTTTTTTTCCTTAATTCATTATTTCATGAATTTCTTAAAATAAAAAGAAAATAATAATAACTGAACTAAGAAAAAAAGAATTAAAAAATCAAAAGGAACAAGGATAATAATAAGAAATTAAAAGAAGAAATTCAAATTTAATTAACGAGTTTTTGGTTCCCGAATATCTAACTGATCTATTAATTTCTTATAACGCATTTTATTTTTCTTTGACAAATAAGTCAATAATCGTTGACGTTTTCCCAGAATTATTCGTAGACCCCTTTGCGATAAAAAATCTCTTTTGTGCAATTGTAAATGTGAAGTAAGTCTCCGTATCTTATTGGTGAAATGGGATACTTGAAATTCAACAGACCCACTATTTCCTTCTTTTTCTTCTTGTGTAATAACTGAGATCAATGATTTTTTGACCATAAATTAAAGTTTCTATTTTTCTTTTATATGAATTTTACCGATCGGGAAAAATAATAATATTTCTTAGGCTAGTTATTTTTATCTAGTATACATCAAAATTGTATTTTATTCATATACTACTTTGTTTTTTATTTATGTGGTTTATGTTTTGTATATTTGATCCAAATATACAAAACATATATGTATTCAGCAACTAGAACAATTTATTTTTACTTAAAAAGATTCCGCTCTTCCTAGTGAAAATTGATACACTATGAAATTAGCATCATGTATTAGAATATTACACAGTGTATATGTTTCGGCTTTCATCTACCGAATACATTAATCCACTATAAATTTTTTTCATTTTTCATTGGAATTGAATTCATTCTGAATTGTGAATACATATGTATTCTTGACATACTAAAACGACTGCCATTATTGGTATCAAACCAATAGCGATTCATACAAGCTACATCTTCTAATCGATAATTGGGCCAAAGAAACAATTTGAATTTAATGAAATCTTTTCTATCTGTATTAATATGTTTGTTCTCATTGAAAAATTTCCCACATTTTCTTATTTTGTTTTCGTTGCAAAATCTTGGATTTCTATCCACAACATTAAAATTTGGCAAATTGAAACAAATTCGAATTCGAAATTCTCTACGACGTCTGGGAGATAGAATATTTTCAGGAATAAGTAAATCATAATGATTTTTGTCTCCACTCAAAAATATGTTACTGTGTCGTGCAATGGATTTTTCAACTTCCTTTTTATCAATATATCTTTTTTTTGTGTATTTTGGATTTGTTTGGTGTTTCTTATTATAAACCAATGAAATATCCATAGTTTGATATATAATAGATTTTCCGTTCCTTCGTATAGATAGACAAATTGGTTCAATAATAAATATTCCCTTTCTTATCAATTCTGCAAGAACTAGGTCCTTTTGAATCAGCATTTCATCTAGATTTATTTCACCTCTTTGAATCGAAGATATAGCAATATCCTTTGGATTTATCAGTCTAAGTAGGAGACAATATACCCTGATATTTTTCATTATTTTATTATTCAAGGGATCAGCCCATCTTAGTTGAAAAAGGAAATATTTTTTCAAAAAAAAATCCAGTTCCGTTTCATTCTTGCTCTTATATTGTTTTATATCCTTTTTTAGTTTGAATCTTGCGTAATCTTCTTCAACCTTGGAATTTCCTAATTCAAGATCTTTTTTTTTTTTATATGATTTCTTTGGATTTACGTTAATGTTTTTACTTGTTTCATTTATAGAAAAATGAAAAAGGAGTGATTTGATTGGGATGATCCAAGGTTTAATTTTATATACATCAAAAAGTAGCACAAATTCTGGGAAGAACCAAGTTCCTAGATTGGATATAGTATCATGATTTGATGCCGTATGATAGAACCTTTTTTGATTGCATGGGAATGAAAAAAAAAGATCTTTTTTTTTCATTTTTTTTAAATTATTAATTTCAGTCTTAGTATTTTTATGACTCTTGATGCCAATATGTGCATTGGTCCAGATCTCAATATTCTTTATAAAACAAAGATGAAGAATTCTACAATCAAAATATTTTCTATCCAAACTATTTGTATTTCTATCAATAAGATATCCTTTTTCTAGATAATCATTACTCGGTATACTTACTAATACATAAAATAATTCAGGTTTCAATGTATTGAAATGATATGGAATTTCTTGGTCCCCGTTTCTTTCTAATGTTGATTCAGAAGTGTATAAATTAGGGAGGCTTATGTATTTATAAGATAAAAGATCATATCTGTAATGTTTTTTCCATTTGTTTTTTTGACTTATAAATGAATTTACTGCATAGTCATTTTTTTTCATGGAATAAATGAATTGATATTTTTTATATAAATCCAATTGGTTTGATTCCTTTTTTTTAATCATACAATGTTTATTTATTCTATTTCGGCATTCTTTAGGTACTAATCGAGACCTTTTTTTTTGAGAGAAATCGTATTGATAAGAAACTTTTAACCAATTTTTCCATTCGTTCATTACATATGTATGAATTTTTTTATTTCTTGATTTAGAATTAAATATTCCGTGGATCATAAAATAGTTTTTTAAATTATCCTTAAAAAAAGGATAGCTCCCTTGATATTGAAGTACAGGTCTCAATTGAGACTTATTAAGTAATTTATTTTGTGATATTTTGTAAAAAACATATGCTTGGGACAGGGAAGATAAGTTCCAATAAGTATTGGAATTTTGATTGCTATTCTTAGTATTATCAGTATTTGAAAACAATTTTTTTATAGTCAAAATAAAATTCATTGTATTTTGATTTGTTTCATCAATTCCTTCTTGTTCTTTATTTATTTCATTGTTGTAAATGGGTTTATTAAAGATCTTTTTTGTTGATTCAAAGAAAAGTTGTGTATTTATCTTAGAAATGGTAATGGTACATAGCAAAATATCTATGTATATTTTTTCAATGAATGATTTAATAAAGTAGTGTGATTTACGCATTAATCGGATATTCTTCTTTTTTAATGTTTTCCAAAAATGTTTCTGTGATCCCGATCTTTTATTATCATAAATTAGAACTATTTCTTTTTTTTTCTTGTCTTTTGTGGTTCGTTCAATTTGATTCTTTATTTTGATTGTTTTATCAGAAAGATCTTTAATTCTTCTTTCTATTAGTGAATAATTGAACCAATCCATTGTTCGATTTAGAACGAACGATTCTCGAAGAATCTTATTATTTCTTTTGAAATCTTTTTTGTTTTCATTCGGTTTATATACTTTTTTTATCCTCAATTCAAATAATAAATTTGGATTTACTTTCTCCAGTTTTTTCATTATTAGGTTGATAACTCGAACTATTTTTATGACTCTTTTTGTTTTTTCTTTTATAACTTTTAAAAAGGATTTTATTTTTTTATTGAAAAATTTTAGAACTTGTAAAAATCTTTTTTTTGCTTTTTTTTTTATTTTTTGGAGTTCTTTATAAATAGGTTCAAAAAAAAAAGGTCGTTTCCGGGGAAAACCAAAGGGAAGTTCCGCTTCCCTTCCCCAGACTGTTAAAAAACAAAAATTTGTTTTTTTCTCTTTTTTTTTCATTATATCTCTATGATGAGATCGTGCCTTAGATTTTCTCCAAGGTTTTAGACAGAAAGGATATAGAATCTTTATCTGAATACCGTTTATTAACCAATCTTGGGGAAATTCTTTTTCTGATAATTGAACACCATTATAGGTACATTTAATATGCATTTCTCTATTCCATTCCTTAAAATCCTCGTCCCACTCGGGAATTTGGAATAATAACATACGGAAAATATTTTTGGCTATTATTAATGAAGGCAATAGAATGTATTTTCTAAGAAAAGATTGGGTTACTAATATCAAACCTCTTATTACTTGAGTAAATATAAAGGTATCCCAAGCTTCTGATATTTCTATCTGTTCATTTTTATAGTTTTTTTCCTCTTTATCCTTTTCTTCTTTTGTATCTTCATTTTCAAAATAGGAAATTGTTAATTCTGATTCTTGTTTTCTGTACATCCAATTCCTAAAAATTAGATTCTTTATTTCGTTTATATCAAAAGAGGAAAAAAAAGAAGTTTTGTCTAGACGATCCAAAAAAAGCGGGGAATGTACATTTACTTGAAATAGGTCCCAAATAACTGTTTTACGTCTTTTAGCGCGCATGGATCCTTTGATTAGATTGCGACGAAAATCCGATTGTTGTGAGTAACGTATCAAAGCAACTTCTCCCTCTTCCGTTTGATCATCATTTTTCTCATTGTTACTAATACTAGAACTATTATAAATACTAGAAATAGAATTGGTATTCTGATCATTATCGTTATCATTATAAATTATCACACGTTTGGATCTTCTTGAATGAATCTGATAATATTCTTCCTCTAATTCTTCTTCATTTTCTTCTTCTTCTTCCTCTTCTCCCAAATTCTCGGTTAATTTGTATGACCATCGAGAAACCTTTTTACTTATTTCTTCTAGTCTAATCCCAATATATTTCTTTTTCATTTTTTTTTTATCTTTTGTATATGTTGTAATTACATCAAATACAAATTGCAAATATTTTTCTTGACTTTCTGAATCAATTCCTTTTTCTACGGAATCATTAAGAAGTAGATAATGAATCTTATTTATAAAAAAAGATTCTACTAAATTTTCTGTATCTTTATAAGTATCCATGATTGCACGTGAATCTAATTTTTTTCTCGTTCCTCGATATGGTCCGTTGAAAAAAGGATCATATTCCTTTGGAAAGCATTTTTTTTTTTTTTCATCATCACATAATATGGTTCTTTTTTCAAGCATATCCAGACTAGGGAATATCTCATTTTTTTCTATAATTTGGATTCGTCTTTTCAATTCATTGTTCAAATTGCACTTTTTTTTTTCATTAGTATAAATCCAAGAATTATAAAGATCTTCGTCATATAGTTTCTCTATTATGTACAAAGAGATTCTTTGTTCTACCATTTTCGAAAAAGTCGATAAACTGGGCGGATATGTAAAGGAAATTATTTGTTTACCATCACTTGTACATGTAAAAAAAAAAAATTGTGACATTTCATTGCGTAAAGCATTTTCTAATTTATCATTTTTTATATATCGTAATGGATGATTCCATCGTTTATAATTGAAAAAAAAATTGACAAAAGTTGTTTCAATTTTTTTATTCATTATTTTCTTTTTCTCTTCTTTCAGTCTTCCCAATTCCCAATTCTCTTGATGGGTCTCCAGATCAGAATCTTCGTAAACTGGGCTATCTTGATAGCGTGCCTCTTGAAAGTGAAATTCATCCTTTGTTTTTTCCTTTCCATTCACTCGGATCTCTTCCGTTTCATCTATTTTGTCCAGATCCTCCTTTTCTTCCGAACAAAGGGAAGGGTTTTCTTCGGTGGATCCCTCTTGTTCCTGTTGAATCTCCTTCATTTCGTAAGTTCTTTCTACATCGCTTTCTTCCTTTCTTTCTCCCCCTTCTTCCGTTTCTGAGGTTTCTTTCTCTTTCAATTTCTTAGTGAAAATAGGCGACGGCATTCTGCCTAAATAGTAAACACAGGTGATAAATAAGAGAATACTAAAGATTCGAGCCATAGAATTTCTCAATTCTGACACAAGATACTTATTAGATTGAATAGAATGATTTTGCCGTATCCAGAATAATACCAATCCAACCCATTTCATGAATAAAATGTGACCAATTAACCAACCAACAAAACTACTTGTTAAAAATAAAATCTTGTCGTTGCATCGAAACATATAAATGTTGACTAATCTGGCTAACGTGGAACTTGGTAAAATGAAATGGTTGAATAATTGAAAAATGAGATTATTAAGGAATACACATTGAATGCTGAGATTACGCATTGAATTTCTGGTAGTAGATCCATAATCAAAAAAGTTTTTATGATTGTTCCAGAATAAATGAAACAAAAGATACGGTAGAATTAGGACAGTTATTGTATGAGGTCTACCCAATGCTAGATGCAGAG